CGCCTTTACTTTTTTTTATTATATAATACCTTCTTTCTACTTATTTCTCAAAGTAAAGCAAGCAACCTTTCGCCTTTATTTTTTTGAGGAGATATAAAAAGAAGCAACCTTACTAAGCAAACGTAGGCTTGGGCTCGAAAGCAAGAAGCAACGGCTTTCTTGTTGGAGCTATTAAGCATCTTAGACTATTCCATTTTTCAGCTGGACAGAAAGAAACTTTCCGCGGGATCCTCTTTCTGCGGGATGCTCTTTTGCGCTACGATGGAGTTTTTTACTCTTTAAGTGCGCCACTCCTTCTTTTGCCCTGTATCTGTAGCTGCTTTTCCCGCACTTTTATCCCGCCGAAGGTCCCCCTTACGTAATAGGGGTTAAGTTAAGGGGGGTGCACACCGTGGTCAAATCTGCATGAAAAACCGCGGGGAATAATTAGTATTAAGTATTATGCTCCCGCGCCCCCTATCTCTTAAAGGCTCTGCGCTCCCGCATTCTGATTGATCCTGTGCAATGTTGTAATCCTGCTATCCCCCGCTCCGCAGCTGCTGGAGACTTAGTCATATTTTGAGCCTTTTGCGGTACTGATTGATGTTATGGGGGATTCCTTGGGTTGGCCGGACTGTTTGTTTGCGAAGGCCGAAGGACTGAAAAATGAGGTTTTTGGTGTTATTGGACAGAGTGCCGTTTTCCCACGCCTCATTTTCCATAATATGATTATGAGCTGCAGAACGCTTGAAGCTGGAATTTTAGCATTGAATTTGGAACACAGGCCAAACTACGCTCCTAGGCTCCCTTCTTCGAGGTTGATTCCCCCAGATCAAATGACAAGGAGCCAAAAGCGAAGATGGCAGCGGAGGAATCTGATGGCTAGGCGAATGGGGGGTTGAATACTCCGAGTCAACAGGGTTGGTTGGAAAGCCTCAGAAGAGCCGTGATAAAGAACAGCCTCGGAATAAGGAGCCCGAAGGGAAAGAAAAGCGGGATATGGATCAAATCCTCCTCCCCCAAAATGTACCAAACTCAACATAGATGGATCAGCTGCTCTGGGAGAGAGTGCAGGTGGTGGTATCCTGAGAAAGAGTTAAGGTCAAATTTTTTATTTTTTCCTTCTCTTCATTCTATCACAATGGTACTAACATGATGGCTGAGACTAGAGCTCTCAGAGATGGGTTCAAACTATGTTCTGAGAAGGGCATCCAAGTGAATGACATCGAATCTGATTCCAAAGTTATGGTGGACTCCATCCTTGGTCTTATATCCACCCCTTGACATGTGCTTTACTTGATCAGAGAATGCATCAGCTTATTGTCTTCTGGCATGATGGTTTCTCACATCTATAGACAAGGCAACTCAATTGCAGACAGACTGGCTTCTCATGCTTACTCTCACAGGTCTGATTGCATCGTTGAAGCAGCTTCTTCTCTCTTGCAAACAAGCCTACTACAATGACAAGGAAGGCCTTTACTCTTATTCCTGTTCCCGGAATGCTTTCTTTCATCAAAGTCACGTAAGAAATAGAAAACGTACAACTCGTACAACTAAAGGCTTGTCAATTCTTGGTGTAATACTCACTCGAAAATGATGGGTGTCAGAATTTCTCACTTTTCAGGCAGTCTCATCCGTGTAAGAATTAGGAATTCCTCTTCCAACTCGTACCAGAATGGGCGTTATGGCAAAGAACAAGAAGAAAACAAAAGGGGAAATTTGTCCAATAGTCACAAATGGTGCCTCCACAGGTTGACATCCGATCCAACCTAGTAGTAAGCGATCCGCCAAAAGCAACCAAAATATTCCTTGGTGAATCGGGCGAAAACTTGAACTACGTACATACATACTTTTAAAAAAAGGTAAAGCCAACAGACATATAAAAACTGGTGCTATTGCGGCTACACCTCCCGCTTTGTCAGGTATACTACGAAGAATGGCATGGATCGGTAGGAAATACCATTCCGGTACAATATGAGGCGGGGTGGGCATCGGATTAGCAGGTATATAATTGTCGGGATGCCCCAAAACATTAGGAGCATAAAAAATAAAAATGGAAGAAAAGATAGCAAAAGCTACCCAACCTACTAGATCCTTTACATAAAAATAAGGGTAAGAAGCAATTTTATCCATCTCTGAATGTACACCCAATGGATTATTTGATCCATATTGATGCAATGCGGCCAGATGAAGAAGACTGGCGCCTACTAAAAGAAAGGGGAGTAAATGATGAAGACTAAAAAAACGATTTAAGGTGGCATTGTCCACGGAGAAACCACCCCAAAGCCAAGTCACTATGGTATCTCCTACTACAGGTATAGCGCTAGCTAAGCTTGTAATTACTGTAGCCCCCCAAAAGCTCATCTGACCCCAAGGTGGTACGTATCCTATAAAAGCCGTCACAATCATTAATAGTAAGATTACAACTCCGAGACACCGAACAAATTCCCTAGGACTGCTATAACTCGCATGATATAGACCACGAAAAAGATGAAGGTAAACCACAATGAGAAACATACTTGCCCCATTAGCATGCATATAACGGAGCAACCAGCCCCCTTCAACATCTCTCATAATGTGTTCTACGCTGTTGAAAGCTAGATCCACATGAGGTGTGTAATGCATAGCTAAAAAAACGCCAGTCACTATCTGAATGACTAAACAAATACCAGCTAACGGACCGAACCCCCACCAATAACTAAGATTGCTCGGGGTTGGATAATCTATCAAATGCTGATTAAGTGTGGAGAATATAGGTTGTTTAAGAATCGATAATCGTTGGTTCCTTATAGTCATTTATTTTTATTTTTATTTTTTAGAAAGAGAACTCTGGTTCCCTCACCTTTTAGCGTTCTGGGGCCTTTATATAATATAAAAAAAAGATATCCTTTAAAGTACCCGGGCGAAAGAAAGTCAATATGAGATTTGCATAGGGTTTTCCAACGAAAGAGTGAAAGATGCTGTTTTCTCCTTACCCATAGATAGGTTTATCCAATAGCTTTAGAGGGCGGTCCCCTCTTATAATAATAGTAGAGAATTTTGGCCATGCTATCTATTCTTCCTTCTTTTTTAATAACAAAATGAACCAGTAATTGACCTGAACAACAAAAAGAAAACAGAAAACCCAACCAAGTCCTAACTACATACCTACAAAAGGGCCATACGTATTCAGAATGTCAATAAAGTAAGTACTGTCTGTGCCATGACTAACGAGATCTAAATAGATTTTGTTTAGTCCGAGAATTTGCTCTTGCAAAGACTCGTCTATAATAAAGACATTCTCCACTATGTATTTGAAATTTTCTTCTTCAGGTAATTGTATATTTCCATTTGTCTCCCTATAGTCCCTCCAAAGCACCTCCAGTTTTGATTGGGTTTTTTCTTTCAATTTTTCCAGCTCCATTTCGTGCAAATGCTTCAAAAGAGTATTTCGTTCCAGGACCTGACCAGCCCTAACGGCCGCAAAAAGAGCTATCGAAAGAACGAGTGCGATTCCAAGCGTAGTGAGGCTATCCGAAAAAAATAGATCCACCTTTGTTTTTTCGTTTTTCTTGTAGTTCCGCTTCTTGCTCTAAAAATTAGGAAAGACTTGTCGGAAATCGCCAGTTGGCTTGGTCCGACCAAGAAAGGCATGGGACTCTTTGGGCATTGCTTGAGATAAGTCAAGACTGACTATCTCTATATACGCAATATTTTGAAAGTCGAAGAGTATGCATGTTGAGAAGGAGCTACTTCTTTCCTTTCGGGCCGTCATAATCACGAATAACATAATTCTTTCCTTACGCCAATAATGATGCTCCGCCCACGTCCTCCTAGGCAACGAGAAAGAAAATCTCGGAAATTGGAATAATTGTTGGAAACTCAAATGTATGTGTGACTTCCTCCATGCTCAGATTTGTACTACTCTTTTCTTCAATTCCCTAGATCTTGTCAGTCAGGGGTGGACTCGTAAGAAGAGAAAGTGAACTTCATTCGGAATCAATTCCATCTGCGGGCTTTCAATTACAGTTTCTTATTGTATTCAGCTTGTTTGCCCGGCTTTAAACCCACGCAGAGCTAGCCGCCGGCTCACCGTGAGCTAGTCCTTTGTCCTCTTCAGCTACTCAGCTCTTTCCTCCTCTTGCCAGCTCCAGCCATAGTACAGCCTAGTCCGTTGCAGGTGGGGTACTACCAAGATCATCGCGGGAAGGCAGAAGAGGACCTATATTACAGTTGAACTTAAAGCCTATCGTGCTAGGAGCGGCATACCGAAAAGACTTGGACAGATCTGACTCAGAAGGTGCAGAAGTAGCGTAGCCTATATCATAGCCAAGGCCATAATTCCAGAATCAAAGAATCGAAACTCTTAAAAGATTCGTTGTTCGTTCGCGCGCAGTAGAACAGGCTCGTTAAGAGCCGCTACCTGATCGTCTTTCTGGTAGGTATATACTATCCGAGGCTCTACAAGACCTGAGATGAGAGACCATCTCAACGCGGATGATCCAATTTTTAGACCATCTATCTCACTCTGCTCATTGGAAATGGCTAATAGATCCTTCTTTACGCTTGCCAAAGAGGCGATAGGTTGGTTATAGCGGAAACATCTGTAACTAAGCATTCCGGAAGGCAGGGTTCCAAACCTCAACTAGTAGTAGCAATCGAGAAAGAGAGTTCAAGCTTAAACAGCGGCTAATGCTACATCTTCAACCTTAGTCACTCTGCTACTCGCTTCAGTCTTTGGCTTTGAATCTTCTATTCTCTCAACTATCTTTTTAATTACTAATCCATGCTACCTATTTGAGTGCTCTAGGTAGGAGAGGGAGACAAGAACTACATTGCTATACCTGAATTTGACTCAATGCTTGCACGGCTCCCTTGGTCGCCCCTTTCTACGATTCTGAAGAGTCAAGCAAATTTCTTAAGATCGTGACAACCAGAGTACAGACTAAGGTTTAACTATTTTGTGCCTTGACCTTTCGGGTCTCACTAATCCCAGTTGGAAAAAAAGCAATAGGGATCCGCGAATGCGATTGCATTCCTGCTTCCTTCTCTTGTCCCGGACTATATAGGAAAAGAGGTTTCTCACAAAGATTGATTGGAAGACCCATAGCTTGAGAATTCCCCAGTCGTTGTTTGAGCTTTTCCAACTAGCTATGCGCTAAATAAGCCCTCCCTAACCTATAGCAAGAGTAGTGCTACTAAGCGAAGGCGAAGGATGAAGTTTAGATTGGAACTTTCTCTTGCCTTGTTCTTATGCCTATTGGTGAATCAGATGTTCTTCCCCCAGCCAAGACTGATTAGCGAGAGTTGTCGCATATCCGCTTGAATAAGCTCACTCTTGGTTAGCTATGAACACAGAGTTTAGAATCGCTAAGGCCAATCACGAGTTTTTCTCTCCTATATCCTATTGCTATTCTAGCTGGGATATTCTCTCTATTAAAGCATATAGGAATCCGAGGTAATATCGTCTAAGTATAGTCAACAATCATTCCTTTGGTTCCATTCGTTCGGCTTACATCGTGGGGAGAAAAGGCTGGATGCTAAGGCTTGACATAAGTATTCGGTGTAGTCGTTCTTCGCTTTGCCGCTCGAACGGGTCAATAAGCTTTTTTGGTCTATCCTCACCCTATCGGTCGAGCTATATTGAACCCTCACCCGGCTGTGTTTCATCCAAATTATGCTGACCACGAAGTGAAGCAGTAATCATTCGTACAACGGTCGGATACACGCCTCAATTGAATTGTGAACCTATTTTCAATCCAATCCTGTAATCTTACAACACCCTTCTCCATTATCCGAGACAAAGCAAGTCTTTTGTTTGCCGTCAAGTGGAGCCTATGCTTGTCATTTCTTCTGTTCTCAAAAGTCACTCTACTGGCTCTGGTTTCTGGAAGAGACGGAGTCTTACCTTGTCAACTTTCTCCCATTACTGACTGTCCTTTAACACGAGAGCCTTGGCTCGTCATCAGGGTTGTGTCAGTAATCAAGTCCTTGCCCTTGGCTGGGTCCCTGCTCACCTCTGAACCGTCTGTTGGCTCCGTTTAATCCCTTGTAATTCAGCGTGGCAGCGAGCACAAAAGGACTATCAGGAGATCCGTGTATTGGCTCCTTGGACTTGCTCAATCTGTTTCGAGCACTCACTTTTTTCGGCTCTTCAGATGTCAATACAAATTTGAACTTCAGAGTCAACATGTTCACCGGCATGGTGTCAGGAATGCAATAGAGGTCACAAGGTCTAAGAACTCCAGGAATTCCCTTACTTACAGTGATAGGTCGCACGGGTCTTGACTTTTTCCTTCTTTACAGCATCGGTTCCACTTATTACCAGGCGAGCGAAGTGAGACTCGACTAAAATTAAAGAATCTCGACTAAAAGGAGAGGTTCTAAAGGATCTCGACCGTAGGGAGAGGGGACGGGAGGCGCAGTGAAAGATTCAATCTTTCGCGCGGTGAAAGGGACCCCCGTATAACTATGAGAGAGGAGGGCTACTTGAATGTGCGAGAGAGTTGGTTGCTTCCGTGAGAAATGGTACTTTGCCAATAACTCAGGAAGGTCGTCCGCTATGTCTTACCGATTATCCGAAAATTACCACCAAACAATTAATAAGAATTTACCCCTTTAAAAGATAGATAGAAAGTGTGGGTGGACAAATTCAATCATCGTAAGGCTCCGTAAGGGGGAGGCCTTGGTCACTCAAAGTGAGTTGATAAGGGAGGGGGAGTGGGAGGTGGGCCCCCTCTGAGCTGATTTTTTCCCGCTTTACTTTCCCTCTAAATAAAGTAAAGCAGAAGCGAAGAATAAAGAAAGTACGCAAGGAATGAAACAAGCGGACGATACACGAGGACGAGATTGGATGGGAGAGCTCTGGGTTCTATTAAATGAATCTCATTTAGTAGGTTATAGGTCATTTTTTGGTCACCTCCTAGAGAACTGATAAGCTCATAGGTTAAGGGATTTGTTTGGTAATCCAAGGGTTTATCGCCAACCTGAAGAGGTGCGGAACCACGCAGGTCCTATCCAAGGTTTCTTCAACCAAACGATTCATAGTTTCTCTGATAGACTCCTTAGAGTTTCTCTCATTCAGTAGCAGCTAGCTCCTAGGCTCATAGGCTGCAGGATTTCTATAGAGCGCTTTAGTAGTAGCTACGAGTCTTGCTCTTTAGACACTTAGGCGTCGGCGAGGACCTTCTTACCTAGCCTTGATTGTGTTCTAAAGGTTAATGCCTCATCCATATGAGGATAGGTTTGCAGACGGAAAGGTGCAATTCAGAAGTGAGAAGATCCGCTCTTCCTGATTCAAGTCTTTCCGGAAGGGCAGCTACTAGAAGAGAGGCGCGTTTAGCGGCAAAGTCAGCATCTTACCTGGTCTTACAGAGCCTTATTAATAGAACCTATACTAATTTAAAGAGGCAAAGTCCTTAGAAAAGGCCGACGTCCCATCAGGCAACGTCCTCTTCTTTGATTCCGTGCACGAGTAAGTACCCGAAAATCGCAGAGAAGACAGAGCGGGGAAAGCTGTCTTATGTAGTTACCTGCTCTTTCATCGAGATTAGCGAATTTTTGCTTTTCAATATCTGAAGATCTAATAGAATTAGAATCTGGTTCGAGGAGCGAGTTCACGAGTCTTTGCTATTAGTTTCAATATCTGCTGCTTCTCCTTCGTTCCATTCGTCGCTACGCGACTCACCCTTTGCCCCCTCTCCTTTCAGTCGAGATCCTTCTTTTCCTCTCCTTTCAGTCGAGCTTCTTTAAAACCTTTCAGTCGAGCTTAAAAGCCCCTATTATGAAAGAAAGCATCTTCCAGACCGTATAACCGGACTTAAACTCGGAATAAGAAATTATGAAAATATACAAAAGACAAAAGCTCGACTAAGAAGTCATGAGAGGGAATGCCGGAAAGGATGGCACCACCAGGTAAAGAGAAAGTTGCCGGCTCCGGTGCATGTAAAGTATCCGTTAATCCAAGGCTTTCGAAGACTATGAGGCACGAAAGTCGTAACTTATAGTTTCAGGAAAGTGGGTATGGGGCTAGCACGACTCAGAAGGATAGGGTTACGGAGCTCGACGCTAGCTTAGGAACGCAGGTAGGTCTCTCAAGCCTTGAAGTCGCCCTCGGCTAAGCAGTCAAGTAAGAAAGAAGTTCACTGAAAGCTTCAAGCCAGGACAGGAAAGCTTATTAGACTGGAGGTGGGAAGCTACCCGACTAATTGACAACGGAAAGGTCTTTCAAACAGAGATGAAAGAGAATCATCAACTGAATCCGGAGAAAGCTCCCGTATCTGGAGAAGGCAATGAAATTGTCGCATCGGATCTTGTGGTGAATCTTGCTGCTGAGAGAGAGTATCGGGCCTTTTTCCGAGTATGAGACTGGGTTCGCAGAAGCTGACACAAAGAACGAATCTGATAATCTAATATGTATGGGTTGAGGTGGCATCTCTCGAACGCGGCACTCTCCATGTTAGCAGCTTATATTATATTAGTAAAGGGCTCTCACTCTTGGGAAGGAATGCTTTTAGGGGAGCTGCTCTATTCTCTCCGTAGGGTATTCATTAACTCACTCCGTCCCTTAGGAAAGTCGGCAGGATAGCTTCTTGGACCTTCTAGCTTCGTTCTTGGCTCTTGCTTTGCCGCCTCTCCCCTCTTGTTCCAAAACCACTAGGCATCGAAACAGATATGAGAGAAATGCCCCGAAGAGGCCTAAGGGACTGCTGTGAAACCTTCTTCGAAGTGCTTTTCTCGGTTCCAATTCCATGTCTATAGCGAGAGGGAATAGAGCCTTTACAGGCCGATGAAAGCAAAGCATGAGCTCATGCAAAACTCCTGAAGGTGATGACACTGAACAGATTAGTACTAGGATCTGAAAGAGAACCTGATTCGACCGGGGTTTGAAGGTTTCAGTTTAAGAATCCACATGGAGAAGAGGAGGAAGCGTAAAGGTGCGTAGCGGCTGACTGGAGCTCATTTCGAGCCTGCTTACGTACTTTACGGGATCAAGTCATCCGTAATTCCAAGTTCAGCTTTTTAAGCACAGGCAAAAGGGCCTAATATCAATCGCTTGCACGTCGCTCTCCTATATATATATGTGTCCTTCGCTATAGGGTAGAAGCTTACTATTGGCCAAGGCAGCACAGTTTCGGGTGCATGTCGATGGTAGCATGAGAGCCCATGGTACAGTGAGTAGGCAAGTTGGTACTACTGACCTATAAGCCGAGTATCTTGCTCTTGCTCGGTTCAAGCCAGGTTATATTCCCTCATCGGAATATCTGATTTTTACGCAATTTTCGTAGTGGTTGATCATAGCTTTTCAGCCCAAAGGTTAAGCGTCTGCTGACCGCCATGTCGTGCCCTTCATGGAGGGCATAGTCCTTTCATACTTATCTTAATGGCCGTAGAGCTCGCAATCTGGTACCTCTTTCCTAGACTGACCGGTGAAAATAAACGAGGGGCTAGTTCTTCTGATCGCTATGTGGGTCACCCCGTCTCGTACTCCCCGAAAACGAAGAAAGCCTTTTCCAATAGCAGCCCGGATAGGAAAAATGTTGTTAATACCCATAAGAGAGAGATTAGAGTGCCGTCATATTATTTGTTTTTTAAAAGCAAGACTAAAGGTATATCTTTTTTCTGCTATCACTTAAGTGAATTCGTCGCTCGGTACCTCTCGGAACGGATAGGGGGTTTGTATGTTAGTTAATAGGTTCAGCCAATGGGGATGGGAAAGAGGGCTTCTACCTATGCTTGGTTGGGAAAAGGGTCCTACCGCTGAGGTGAGGTCTAGTAGTTACTGTGAGACTAATAGCTTAATAAAGTGCTGCCAAACGTTAAAGAGTTTCATCTGTTTTGGTCTATTTAGGCTAACGGGGACAGAGAGCTGCGATACTTCAATAATCATTCTGGGAGTTAAGCTTCGGGTTCTTTTGAAGAAGGATCGTGAGACTTCCTGACCCTGGGAAATTACCAACATCTGAACAAGAAGTTGGAACTTGGCCCCTAGGAGCTGCAAATGAGTCAAGTTCCTCAGGCCCTGTAAATGACTTGCCACAACCCCGAGCTCTTATAAAAGCCCGACCCGACCTCATTGCGTACCCCGAACCTTACGGGGGCTCTCTTGCACCCACCAATAAGAGCCTAAGTCTATGGGCTTCCGGGCTATGTCTCGCTTAACCTATACAGTAAAGAAATTAAGTCTCTTTGGTGGATCACGTGAGGGAAGACCTTCTATCCGAAGTCCACACCCTCGCTCCCCTGTTCTACCAAGCGTACTTTGAACCTTGCTGCTTTAACCCGGAGATACTGAATACCAAAAGATTTTTTTCTCGATGCGAATTGAATACAATGCATTTGGGAATCAAAAATAAGTAACTTGCCGGCCCTCTTTCTTTTGATTGAGAGCTGGGAAACCTTAATGTGACCACAAGAACCGCCCGGAGGGTCTTAGGCTTTCCTGATAGCGTATGCTTAACTCCGATCTTTTCATTCCCGTCTGGGTATAAAAGCTCCAAGTATGGTTACGCTCCGAGCAGACCAGTAGATCTAATGGATGGACCCCTCATTGCCCGAATAAGAGGTCGATCAAGGAGATATATGAGCTTAGCGTATGTTCGTAGTGATTGCCTCAGATAAAGGAGAATATATTAGAAAGTTTTCCCTGAGATTTGACCCACCAATGACTATTCTCACCAGATGCCTGAACCTTGCTCGTTTACATCTAGATAAGACAATAGGGATAGACTCGAACGAGAGAGAAGGAGTTCCTATGGCTAAAGCTGGTCGCCTTTGCATCTTGAAGAAGGAGACGGCACCTCTACTTCAAGTGGTCACTTCATATTATTCTCCCGAGCTCATGGAATTGACGTAAGCCGTTGGGTGGTCAGGTGAGCCCTAAGAAAATTGGCTTAGAAAAGATGAGATAGGGAGGGCCTTTGGATGATTGATTGGTACCGGTTAATGATGCGATGGATCCTAATCAATGTGATTGACATAGTTTACTTTTAGCCCCAGCAACATATAGCACCAAGACCAGCAGTTGCATTTGACCGAGTGGAAGCAGCAGATCCAAGCAATCCTAGGTTCGGTTGAACAAGTGAAGGCTGCATATCGAGGCACTAGTCACGAACGTCCAACTCGAAGCAGCTACTTCACCCCTGGGACAACGCAGTGGTCCTTCTTCAAAGTTTCTATGGATTAGTCCACTTTGGGGAGACCCGTCTACTATTCTACGCCTGTATTAACAACAATACAGGACTATATGAAATCGAAAGCTGTCAATATATGGGTATATGATCGTTTCAACAAGAAACGGCGCCAAGTCACACTACGAATTCCCACTCATGAACGTGATCGAAAAAAGACTACAGCTGCTATTTTTGCAAATTCCATTCATCAGAAAGACGCTAATATAGCATTTTATATGATCAATAATGCTATAAACGAAGGTATACCTATATATACAGTACACGATGATTTCATAACAACTGCTCTGCTATGGAAGTAGCAGGTTATTATATAGATCTATTTGTGAATGGGCCAGGCCAGGATCATTGGAATATATTAACAGTTTTCTTTTGCGAAATCTTCTTGGATGCCAGCATCGTATTTATGAGATAAATAAGGCTGATGATCATTTCATCGAGTACTTTAAATATAAACCTATTCCTGATTCGGTTTTTACTGATCTGTTTCGTCATGTTTTGCCACATCGTAGAAATGATGCGCTTTCTAGGAAGAAGGTCTTAGAATTATCCAATTCTTATAAATTATATATTTCGGGTATGTGCGGTAGCTGTGAACTCTATGATAAGAGCTCTATTGAGAAATATGGTAATGATTCTAAAGAAGAATTATGTAAGTTCAAAAACTCCATGTTAAAATGGAATGAATGTCACTCTAATTATAGTTTACACTTATGAGAAGATATATCACGGTAATGGTAAGGTCTAAGAAACAGATGAAAAGATCTTAGACAACTTTGGCTTCGAAATCTATTATTCAGACTAATGAGCCGCGTTATTTGTCTGAAGACCAGATAGCTAGCCTGATTGGGGGAAGCATGAACAGTGAGGCAGTGGTGGAACATCAAGAAGCGAGGAAGATCGATCATCGTAAACGTCAGTATCATAAGCATATCACAGCACTCAACCCTACTAGTAAGGGAAGGATGCCTTTCATTGTAGCCGATACAGAGACAGTTCTGATCAACGATATTCATGTGCCTTATGCAGTTTTTTAGTGGTAGAACCCGGTGAGACTCTGTCTTCAGAGAGGTCTAATAGTATTGAAACGTATTTCAGTGAAGACTATCCGGTTCATATATTTGAAACAATCCATAAAAGGAGCAATAAGATGTTGTACGACTTTATAGAACGTATAGCGGTCGTTGTTAGAAAAAAACCATCAATTCAAACAGTCTACTTCCACAACTTCTCGCGATTTGATGGTATTCTTTTATTGAAATATTTCGCTACTTATGATGATAAGTACAGTTTTCAACCTCTTTTGAGGAACAGCAGGCTATATGAGTTAGTGATCTATCGCGGTAAGTATATGCTATTTCGTCTAAGGGATTCCCTTATGCTTCTCCCGGGTAATCTCAATCACTTAGCCAGAAATCTCTGTCCCCGATTAGGGACAAAAGGAAGTATACCGCATGACGAAGTGCAGGAGTCGAATCTGATCCCTCTCCGAGATCAATTGTTGGAGTATATGAAACAGGATATTCTTTTATTAGGTGGTATCATGCATACAGCTCAAGAAATCTATTATACTCACTATAAAGTGGATATCGTGAAAAAAAGGACATTATCATCGCTAGCTCTCGAGATTTATCGTACTGCCTATTACGATCAAAAAAACTGGCCCATCCATATCCCCAATCGAAATGAAGATACATTCATTCGTCGTGGGTACTATGGTGGCCATGCCGATTCTTATATACCCTCCGGTGAGAACCTCTACTACTACGACGCAAACTCCCTCTATCCCTTTATCATGAAAACCTATCCAATGCCCGGGGGTGAGCCAGTCTGGCAGGATCATTTAGAAGATCAGGATTTAGACAACATGCATGGATTTATTGAGGCTTATATAGTGTGTCCCCCTAATTGAAAACGACCTTTCTTACCATATAGGGATGCTAAATCTAAAACACTCATCTTCCCAACAGGTCAATTTGTCGGTGTCTATTACAGTGAAGAGTTAAAATACGCACGAAACATAGGCTACCGTGTCACCCCTCTTTCAGGCTACATGTTTCAAAAGATGAATACCAGCCCCTTCGAAATTAATTAAAGTGGATTTCGGGAATGGGTGCGTCCTCTCAGCTTTAACTTGTCGCTATCTCAATCACTGAATTCAATTTCCATTTTTTTGATTGTACGGGTGCTGAGGGGCTTCTATATAAAGCGAAAGCCCTCCGGACAGAGGGAACGGAACCCGCGCATCTCTGTTGACTTCATAACTACCTTGTTACCTTTCAAGCTTTCCTGAATTCTGTCTGTCACGTATGGAATTGTAGTCTTTGGATGAACTAAGGCTTCGTGCTGCGGCAAAGATTTCTCTGTATCAGGTACGCATCGCAAGAGCATATGAAAAAAAAAAAAAAAAGTCAAACTTCTTTTTCCGCCCTCAGTCTGACTAACCTTTCTCTGTTCTGCATGAGAAAAGGTTATAAAAAGGTACTTTCGAAGGATATCGGGACTCAATTCAATTTAGTACCACCCTTCCCGCCAGTCTGCCCTTCCCCGAGTCTTTCTCTTTCTTTTGGAGTGAAAACAGTAATGAAATGAGTCATTTCACGGATAATGCTTACCGAGTAAAAAGAGACTTTAGCATTACTACTACCAGAAAAGAAGAGTTCAGCCTTACCCAGTTCTTTCTATTTCTCCCTTATTCGGATAGAATCGGAGCTATTTAACAGAGGAACGTAAGCCAACTCCCAACTCTCATTAGCGAAGCGTTAGTAGCAATCTTTCTATCAATTACTTTCCTTGCCATCTTGATTGCCGCTCCGCACCTTACCTTTCTTTCCGGAAAAGAATTTCACCCTCACTCATCCCTTCTCCCCTTCCTCCAACTGCGCTTACACCGAAAGTGACAAGAGCTTCTTCTTTGTTCACAGCTTGAGCGGATTCGATTCCGAACCTTTCTAGTATGTTCTTCCTTCCCTTTCTCTTACTTCTTTCCCAGAGCTACTGGCTCACTTCACTCTCTTTAAATAAGAAAGACGGGGAGTCACTGGCTTCCTTTCCTCCTAACCAACTCGCTACAGGGTCTATGTAATTGAGCTGGTTCTGTATAAGCAGGGGTGGGACGCTCGTATCCCGTAACTTGTCAGTAGAGTCATTCATCCCTATCTTGGTTGCATTCTTTATCCTGGAAAGCTAGTCTAGTCTCCGCCCCTGTCTCTGGGCAGCCTTTGATCATCTCGGTGAGCCTTCCCCTTATACATGAGAGAGGTCGTGATAAGAGTTTCCGAGTGAGGCGAGGGGCTCCTCTCAATCGACGAAGGCTTGAGTCCCCTACGGCCAGTACAATGCGCTAGTCGCATCTTCTATAAGGCTGGCATCTAATATAAAGAAAGCTGTCCTTGTGGACTCTGTCTCATCTTTTTTTATTAACTATATTCATGCTTCATGAAAAAAAATGAAGCAATCCGCTTCGCACCTTTATCCCTTTCTTTTTTTGGGGAAAATGCATTCTCACAACTTCCTATTGAATCAAAAAAATGCCTACCTCTCTGGAAAAGTCTTCTCCAGAAGTTTTATACTAAGCCCACTTATTCTTATCCCCCTGTGGCTGCCTTTGCTTTTCCCACAATCACAAGCCCACTAGGCATAAAGAAAACAGAGGATCCCCGTGCCAAAGCAGGCATCTTTCTTGGCTATCCTTTTGGCCAAATCTTTTCTCTCTCATATATGATTCTTCTTTAAAACCATTTACACTTCCAGGAGTATCAGCGCAGCTTCGATAGGACAAGGTTTGAAGAGCTCTTACGCGGAAAGTCTTTCGCTCTCTCTTATTCAGTTCGAATCCTCAGTTATTTGATAAAGCTAAATTCGAGAATAGAATAAAGAATCGAATCATAGAGTTCAGATCTCTACCGAAAGGGAGAGGAGAACAAATCAAGATCGACTGACTTACAGGAAAGAAGCGAAACTCGACTGCTTGGACAGAGTGGGATAGATCTATTGCCAGAGGTGGAGAATTCCCCCATTTGCTTGCTTTCTATACTCTAATTATAGCCCGCCACCTCCCCGGTAGGGCATCTCCTCTTTGACTCCTCTGATCCTGTACCTAAGGACTATGCTTTACTTTTCCATTAACTTCCTCATATCACGTCTTACTGATATCTTATAGGTAATAGAGTCTCAAAGCAGGGTCCCCCCAATGACAGCCTTCTTGTCTACTCACTTTTGGTACTAGTACACCTTTGCGTGGTTTCTGTCTTCACTTTATGGCAATTCTCTCGATCTCTGATAAGTCAGCTAAAGGAAGCAAACTCTAATATAAGTTAGTAGCTTTCACATCCTTACTCTCTATAGTCAGTAGCTTTCGCATCCTTTTCTTATCTATGTTCTTACCTCAAGTTTCTTTCCTTAGGCAGGTTTCACACTAAAGTTGAGAAAAGGCATAAGTGATAGAAAAGAATTGAAAATAAAAAGAAGTGGCGCTATAGAGTCTGATTCCCTATAAGAGAAGTGGAGGGGTTGCTTGCTATTCCCATATCAATCGATGAAAGAGAACTAGGGAGTGGTTAGAAGAAGCTAGCTTTTAGGTAACCTTTGCTTAGAGGACCGGCTATACTACTAGTGACTTAGATCTTGTGAGAAAGCAGAAAGTCGGGTGCCCGCAGCTACTTTAAATGTGAAAGGAGTGAAGTTAGCCTATCAGTAAGCACTCCTTCTACTCTTTAGGAATCCCCTGGAAATAGAATGATGAAGTGATGGGTAAGCTTAAGTAATCCCTACCTTCCCTAGAGAACTGAGAAGAGATAGAAGTCAGATTAGCTCTCCAAAATGAGTAGAGAAGAAAGTCTAGCTTCCCAGGGAGTAAAGACGGGAATTACCTCTTACGAGATAGAAAGAACCTCAGAGAACGGAAAGAGCCAAGGTCGTAAAGACAAAGGCAGAAAAGCCTAGGTATAGGTAGCGAAAGTCAAGGCTGTTATCCCAACTACGATCACACCATCCCGAGAGTCAGCCCATCCATCTTCCCTCGCTCTGAAGCTAGAGCAAGCGCCATCCCAACGAAGTTGAAATCCAAGGAAGGTTCGGAAGGTAATACCAGGAAACTAAGAAAAAATCCTCGCTTCGTAGCCAGCCGGTCTAGCTTTTGAATATGAGTGAAAAGTAGCTTCTGCTTCGCTATTAAATCCCTCACTTTCTAAGAAGATCAATGGCAAGCCCTCCTACGATGACTGTAACGAAGTCTCGAAAGATAGAGGTTCTCTATCTTTACACGATAGGAGGAACCATACGACAATGGTTCTAGACCCGTAACCCCATAACCTGTAGATGGCAGAATACGAGAATAGGCTTTGTTAGGGGATAATAGAAAGACATCCAAGCCAAGGAAAACCATCTATAAAAGGAAAGTTATCAATTAGCACTTTAGACCTCCCAAGGAAGAAAGAACAAAAGAACTAGAACTTTAATCTCTGGGAGGGGCGAAGCAACTCGTAATAGATAGAATAGAAGTTCCAAGAGATGGACTTGCTGGGGCAGTTACTAGCCGTATAGTTGCAGTTCCCTATTGATAAGCTTAAACAACTCCTTATTATATTATGTTATGCTTTTGGAAGAAATTACCCAGTCAACCTCCCTTAGTCTCATCCTTTACACCCGGTCCAACCTTGCCCGCTCCTCTTGGCATCTAGGGTTATGTTATGGCTACAGCCTACTATCTCTCTAATAGCGAGGGTGCTTTCATCCCTTCGTGATGGAGTCATATGACATTCAAAGCCTTCTCTTTGAGATAGGTAACAGACTCTGCTGCTAGCCTTTCGAAATCTCTTTGTCGAGATCACGAATCAGCAGCTATAGAAGGAGTTGTTCCAGAACCCGCAGGCATACTTTTGTTGTAAGAAGGGCTACTGGTATGACATCAATCACTCTTAGAGTCTTAGCTGGGAACATTCTATTCCGAAAGTCAGGTCAATGCCACAGCTTCTTCTCAAGCATCAACATCAAAGTGCTCCAATGCCCTTACTTGAATCTAATCGTTGGAGGTCGATGTCCAGGGAAAGAGTCAGACCAGAGAATGTAGTGACTAAGAAGGAAGGTAAAGGAAAGTCAGTCAAAAGCTCGAGTAAGAACGAGAGGAAGAAGAAGCAGTCGAGCTCAATTTCTTCTTATTTGTAATTCTATTTTTTTCTTTGGCCCTTCTTTCCTCTTATCTCTCTTTTCCGACTAACGCAAACATGCTACCGTTAACCATGCTACCACAGAGAAAGTCAAGCTGGCTCTTCCTGCTCTCGTATCCGAGGAAAGCTAACTTCATTCCTAAGCGGTCCTAGTCTTCTTTTCTTGGTGTGATCGTATCAGCGTACGAATCCGGAGTGATGGCATAGAAGGAGCTGCAATTGAATCAAAGAAGAAGTTGTTGTGCTAGAATCCACTGTTACAGAATAGGCAGCTATAGAATCAGCTCGGTTCTTTCTTCCGCCTAGCTATCCGATGATCCTGTAACTACCGCAGCCGAAGGGCTTCCCCTCTTTCGCCTATATCGAATTCTGCTACTGCTTCTTCGACTCAAAGAACTGACATCTATCCTTTATCTTTCTCCTATGATTCCATTTCAATACAATATCCGTGGGATTTCCTCTAAAGCCTTTCTCTTTAGTGACTCAAACAAAGAACCTTAGCGGATGGATGAAAGAAGTAACTGAAAGCAAGGAGAATATCTTCTTTATCCCATCTAGGTATAGGGATAGATTGAATATTCCAGCGGTTGGTTGAAAAGATATACAATAAGAAGAAGAGACTGATTGATATAGCATCTCACTAACTTAATCTCATGACTTTATAATATCACTTTGTGAAAGTGCTCTCGATATGCCACCAAGAAGCCATTAGTGCAAGCTGGTATTTAGCTCGCTCCTTAGATAAGCTATAGCTCCCTCTTTCTCGGTCAACCAAAAACAATGGGTAATGTATTAAATACCTATTCTTTGTTCTAATCAGCAAGCGGTATACGACAGCTTCGATAGCATCCTCTCCTCTTTCTGCTCCGTTTAGAATGCAACGAATGAAGCGAAGAAAGGTGAAAGAGCTACAGAAGCAGGCAACAGAAGGAAGAGCTACAGAAGCAAGACTAAGAACTAGCTCGGCTTAAGGATTAGCTAGCTAGGAGTCTTTCTGTATATTCGAGACTTTATCCCTCGGTTCTAAGTGCAAGGCTTTCTTAGCTGCGGTAACCCTGCTATGAATTCTTACTGTTATCTCAGATCTAAGCTTGGAACGACGAACCGGGAACAAGCATCCTTCGTTTTCGCTTACCAGCTTAACCGTTAGTTGTTAAGGATTAGCAGCACCGTCTACTAGCTAGAGCTGTGAAACCTGAGAGAGCCGGGTGGGAACTCAAGACTAAGGCAGTAAGAAAGAGCTAGGATTAGTAGTTTGAGTTGGTTAGGCGGGATGGGATCGAAGAGACTGTACCGAGAACCAGCTAACAGCCATGAAAGCTGAGAGAGCTACTGAGCAACGGAGGCCCTCGCTCGAAGATAAAACAGAATGAAAAGCACAGCCGGCTTAGACCGGACCACGAGAGGTCATTTTTGACGTACGGAATAGGCTAGAGGGAATCGAATACTCGACTTAGACACAGGGGATAGCGGGGACCTACGATTGAAATTCTGTTAAGGAAATGGCCAGACCATATGTCAATGGCGGCACATAAGCTCGCTCGCTCACACCTTTATTCGATTCGAAGTACCTTCCACGATTGGACCACTTTTTAGGAATTGAATCCTTTTCAGACAAGCAGACCGGGCAGCTAGGACGGAATTGACCACATCGAAAGCAGACCAAGAGCATTTCCCTAAAAGCGGGGCTTCCCTATTAGACAGCCCCTCATAGACTTGACTTGGAGTACACCCTCCTTCCACCCTTTCTAGTTAGAATGCTACGTATCGCCCGATTCATTCTCTAGATCTCCCCACGAATCCCCGTAGACCCCTATGCTTAGTCATACTCCGAAAAAGAATCTATTGAATCGATTGGGGACCTTGAATCCTCGATCGTTCGCCAGGGCAAAGGCACTCCTCTTGACTTTGCATGCTCCTAAGCTTATAAATGAGGGCTTCCTGGTTCCATAAGACTTTCTCTTTTTGAGTTTGTTCTTTAGGATTCCTTTGTGGGGCTTGTCGCGTAACGGATACAGTTAGGAACCTATGCCTGCACGGTAGAACCAACCTTCCTATCCTTGCCCATGCCTCTCTCTCATTCAACGGCCAATCTGTTAAGTGGGATTCCCAGGGCCTCATGTCTTGATCTCTACATCTTATCCCCACTGAGGGGTTATTCGCAGAAGGCCAACCCATATCTCTGGAATCAATGATTGATGGAATCATCTCTCCTTTGACGAGGGAGCCAGGACAATATAGACAGGAATATTTTGAGATTGGACTCGACGTTTTAATATAGGGGCTCGGGTTCCCAAGGAGAAGTCTTCCTAACCTAACACTTTGATTAACCGATTGACCCACTGCCCGTTATAGAGGCCATTAGGCCCACCAATGAAAGGGGCTGGGGAAGTGTTCCATACGGGCAATTCAATGAAAGGAGGACCTTGAGCGTGGATAAGAATTTCAGATCACCCATTCAACAGGGTATGGTCTTGAGTCTATCAAGGTGGCTTAGCTCCCAAGATCGGATGGACCTGGCCCCCGATAGGGAATAGGTCTAAGCGTAACCACTCACCTCACCCGTAATGCAAAGCACTCCCTGGAATCCCGACTTGGCACTCTTAGTATTCTTCATCAAGAAGGAAATGAGCAAAGAAGAGTTATGCAAGTGCAAGGAGAGCTCACTACGTAACATGATAGGGAT